CTATCATGCAATAACTTTTTTCTTCTCATTCAATATATTATGTCAATTGATGAGCATACTAATTAATACTAACTAAATAATAATACTAAATAAATAATAACTAATAACGAGTTAAAATAAAAGTAAAAAAAAGGGTGTTATGTTATAAGGCTCTTGTTCCAAACAAAATATCAAAAAAATGGAATAAATACAATTGAAAAAGAAAAGATCCAAATTACTAATATATATTACTAATATAACTAATTTTAGTAATGACCCTATTTATAATATTTTTATTGAAAATATAAATGATTGAAAATAGGATTTCATTTAATTTAAAGAGAGTTTCATTTTTAATTTAGAAATGAAGTTCCATGTTATTTTGACATTCCTTTATTCAAGATACTTTATTCAAGAGTTGCTCGAGAAATCGGTTGAGTCAGAATCGTAGGATGAATAGATGTCAAAGAGGATAATTTTTTTTTTATTTCTGTCACTATTGTTTGTGCTGTCTATAATGAAATGAATAATGAATGATAAATGAAATCAAAAGCTTTCAATTCAATTGGGACTCATTTTGTCAATTGGTCTTTTTATTATCTTATATTTTTCAAGATAAGAAACTTAGGTAAGTGTTTCATAAATAAACATATGTATAAATAGAACGTATCCCATTTAGTTCCTTCATGCCTACTATAACTAGTTATTTCGGTTTTCTACTGGCGGCTTTAACTATAACCTCAGCTCTATTTATTGGTCTGAGCAAGATACGTCTTATTTGAAATTGATTGAATGAACAATTCAATTCATAAAAAGGTTTTTGTGAGATATCCAGGTAGTCCATAGTTCCTTCCCATGTAAATTGTAATTCTTGATTATTGAGATTCGTGGGCGATTTGGATTACTATTTAGAGATAGATATTACCCCCCCTTTTTTTTTTACCTACCTTTCTTTTCAAAAAAAATTAAAAAATGATTGAAGTTTTACTATTTGGAATCGTGTTAGGCCTAATTCCTATTACTTTGGCTGGATTATTCGTAACTGCGTATTTGCAATACAGACGCGGCGATCAGTTGGACCTTTGATTAAGTAAGAGCTCATCTCTTTTTAAATAACATCTCTTTTTTTTATTGACCTCCTGCGGATTAAAGAAAGGAGGAGGTCAAATTAGGGTTGCTGCTCTAGTTAGTAAAGTTATTTACTTGTAATTCGACCCAAGAAGAACAGAAGCACGCTCTGTAGGATTTGAACCTACGACATCGGGTTTTGGAGACCCGCGTTCTACCGAACTGAACTAAGAGCGCTTTCTTTCTTATCCCAATATAAAGGGCTGTATGTAAATAAAAGAATTTGATTTGTAACCCCCACTTTGGATACATATAGTATCATAAAGCATTATGTTATGTATGTCTAATTTTTATTGATCTCAATGGATCCTTCATTACTGCACATGGGAGAAGTAATAGATAGGGATGACAGGATTTGAACCCGTGACATTTTGTACCCAAAACAAACGCGCTACCAAGCTGCGCTACATCCCTTTCAATTGGCCTATAGTGTCATTGTAGAGAATCCCCATCTTGTTTTCCACATCGTGATTTCTCCCATTGATATACAATTGCTCTTGTCATTTCTTTTTCGTCTTATATAACAATATAACATATAATAAAAGAAAAAAGAATCAAATCGATCAAATAGATATAATATAATTAACAATATAATAAAAAATATAAATATAAAAATCGGTAATGTTCAGAAAATAAAGTGAGTGGACACTTTTTTCTGTTGTAAAGAAAGTAAAATATCATCAACAACGACATGTGTATCTGATCATATATGTATTACAATAAAAAAGGAGGATTTTCAATGCGAGATTTTAAAACATATCTCTCCGTGGCACCTGTGTTAAGCACTCTATGGTTCGGGTCTTTAGCAGGCCTATTGATAGAGATTAATCGTTTATTCCCAGATGCGTTAACATTCCCCTTTTTTTCATTCTAGTTGGGGATGAAGAAGATTATAGATAGAATAAATTATCTGTGACTAACCCTTTTTGTTTTGTTCTTTCTTTCAGTTTTTTAGGATAAAAAAGAAGGAAAGAGAAAGAATCAAAAAAGATTCATCCGCAACGAAACTCAGGTTCACGCTGAATTAATAGAGGGAGAACAAAAATGTAAAGTAAATAATAAAGGTCGCGGACAACAAACGCATACAGGATACTTAAATGAAATACTATAACTAATGGATAGTTAGAAATCATCGTATTACTTATATTCTCTATTGATTTGATTGCAATGAAATATTTAATAATTGGGTTTCGAGTCAGCAACTTCTTTTTTTCTTCTTCGTTTCGAAAATAGAAGAGTTGGGTGAATAAAAAAAAAGGGGGTTTATGGCCAAGGGTAAAAATGTCAGAGTAAAGGTTATTTTGGAATGTAACAGTTGTGTCCGAAACGATATTAATAAGGAATCGCGGGGCATTTCCAGATATATTACTCAAAAGAATCGACACAATACGCCTAGTCGATTGGAATTGAGAAAATTTTGTCCCTATTGTTACAAGCATACGATTCATGGGGAGATAAAGAAATAGAGAAAATGTAACGCGTTTGTAACCCCTCCAAGGAACAGCAATAAATTACATAATAATAAAATATTAATATAAAAATTGAATAATAAATTCTAAAAATAAAACAACCCAATCCTATTTCATCCTATTTTGGTAGGATCGCAAATGAAATTCGAATTAAGAAATACGATTTAAAAGATAAGGAATAAACCATGGATAAATCCAAGCGACTTTTTCTTAAATCCAAGCGATCTTTTCGTAGGCGTTTGCCCCCAATTGGATCGGGGGATCGAATTGATTATAGAAACATGAGTTTAATTAGTCGATTTATTAGTGAACAAGGAAAAATATTATCTAGACGAGTGAATAGATTGACTTTGAAACAACAACGATTAATTACTATTGCTATAAAGCAAGCTCGTATTTTATCTTTGTTACCCTTTCTTAATAACGAGAAACAATTTGAGAGAACTGAATCGACTCCTAGAACCACGGGTCCTCGAATTAGAAATAAATAGATAGGCTATTCCTCAATTGCAATTGAATCAAAATTTCAATATGAACCCCAACTCAGATTTATATTTTGTTCGAAAAATTGGAGAACCCCGATTGGATTGTCACATCATAAGAAAAAATTGCTTCTTTTTTTAATGTGTTGATTCATTTTTACTATATTTCTCTTATTTATATTAATTTCTACTCTACCTTCCCGGAGCTCATTCTCCGGGGCCCCACTTAAATCATTCCGGTGGATTCCTTCTAATCTTCTTATTTAAGGATCTGATTGGAAATCATGTAAAGACAATTTGTATTTGATATGGCTATTTGTGCAAGTATTTTACGATTAAGAAGCAACTGTCTCTTATACAGATCATGTATGGATCTGCTATAACTATAGGATACCCCAATCTCACGAATTGCTGCATTTATCCGAGTAATCCACAAACGACGAAAATTTCTCTTTTGCCTGCCCCTATCCCGATGAGCAGAACTCAAGGCTCTCATTTTCTGTTGAATAGTATTTCGAGTAAGTCGTGAATGAGTCCCTCGAAAGGTTGATGCAAATAAACGAATTTTTATTCTACGTCTCCGAGCTATATACCCTCGTCTAATTCTGGTCATTGAATCAAATTAAACTTTGATGAATAACTAATTGATTTATTTTCTTTCAGTTATTCTTTTTCCCTTTCCTGGTCTATTAATAACAAAACGGATTCTTCCAATGTATAAAAAAAAATTCCAATGGCTTTTGCTACTATGACCTTCCCAACCACCATTTTTCCAGGCATTTAACCTCGAAATAAGAAATTGTATTGATACTAGGTATCAACAAAAAAAATACTAAATTGTAACTCAAGTTGAGTATAGTATAAAGTATCAATAAATAGTAAAGGTAAATGGATAAATAAATAGTGGGTTCCATCGTTTCTATGGCTACTTCTTAAACGGTGAGGTCCTCTCTATACACCGGAGCCCCTTCCACCATTAATCAATGTTATTAGTAACTTGTACAGTTCACATTCTTTGACTCTACCCATGAATTGTACAGTAATAAGTCTTTTCACAATGAGATCTACCCATACAGTAACGGTATTTAATTACAAAGGTTGGCTAGGTAGCTGACCCTGTATAGTCCGTTCTTGCAAGAGTAGGAGCCTAATTCTTTTGCTTCTTAAATATGATTTCCCCCGCTTAATGGATAACCATTTGCTACCACTGGGGAATTGCTTTTCATCTCCAATTGAGGTGATTGGATTTGCACCAATAGAAACCATAAATTTGATACGCAATGGAGGTTTTTTTCTATATTGATTGGAATTCTTCTATCCTATCCTATTCATTGGTACTGGTCATTGATACTGGAAAAAATTTTACTTTATTTTGTTCCGGCGCATGATCTGAACGGGTCGCACATACACCCGAGTACATGTTCCTCGACGCTGAGGACATCCCCGAAGAGCGGGGGATTTTGTTACATTTTTTATTGGCTGTCTTGTGTTTCTAATAAGTTGTTTAATAGTTGGCATACTTAATGGTATAGAAAATGGGCTGGTTTAGATCAATCCTAACCAGATGATTATGAATTCTTTCTATTTTCTTTTTTTTTTTACTTTACGCAGATAAAATATTCAATTTAGATTCATCCAAATTATGGTTCGAAATGGATGGAATCGCAGATTTACGTGAAATCCCCGGCATTTTCGATCGCTACCAGATCAACAATTCCATGAGCTTGGGCTTCTGTTGCTGACATAAAAACGTCCCTTTCCATGTCTTCGGATACAACCCATAAGGGGTTACCCGTTCTTTGTACATAAACCCTTGTGAGGGTTTCGCGTAGTTTCAGAAGTTCTTCCGCTTCTAGGACAAATTCTCCTGTTTGTGCCTCATAAAAAGAACTCGCAGGTTGATGGATCATTACCCTGATGATATAACATAATGAATGTTTCCGCGATCTCGTACGATTGATTGGACTAGGCAAAAAGATTAAAGAATAACAAGAAAAAATAAGTATATATATATATAATTGAACAACCGTACAGGCATTTTTTGTGCATTGCATACGGCTCCACAATGGACTTTTTACGTTCGTTGAGCAAAAAACGAAATAGGATCCATCCGACCCAAATCGTTAAGTGATCCATTTACCACCCTTCTTTTCGTGGGAGTTCAAAAATACTATGATGGTTCCGTTGCTTTCTATATTTATGATTTATCTCATATGTGATTCAGCAATCCCAAAGTTTCTTTTTGATCCGATCAAATAAAAATAAAAAAAGTAAAAAAAAATGATCTTGTTTTTTTTTTTTCATTTGAGTATTCTTTCATATTTCATAACATCAATATTGGAAAGAGGCTTCTGGCGTGAAAAATAAAAGTTTGTGACGCTGAAATGAAGCCCGGATAGATAAGATCAAATCATAAATACCCTTTGTCTCATATTACTCGCCCGATATATAATCCCATGTTCTGAAAAAACAATAATGGTTTGTTCATATCGAACTCGAAGTGCCATGCTATTATTACTTAAATATTATCTTACAAATTCTTATTTATATTAAAATATTAAATATGGCGAAGGCATAGTTTTCTTTTTTCTTTCAAACAAAAAACTCATTGGCGCCAAGCGTGAGGGAATGCTATACGTTTCGTAATTTCTCCTCCGACCAGGATGAAAGATCCCATTGAAGCGGCTAATCCCATGCATATTGTATGCACATCTGGTGGCACAAATTGCATAGTATCATAAATTGCGACTCCGGGTATTACCCACCCGCCGGGGGAGTTTATAAACAAATAAAGATCTCTGGTCTCATCCTCTATACTGAGATATACCATCAGGCCAATAAGTTGGTTTGAGATCTCGCTATCAACTTCTTGACCTAAAAAAAGTAATCTTTCTCGATGAAGTCGGTTGATTAGGACAAAATTTTATCCCTTAGGAACCGTACACGCGCCTTTGGATGCATACGGTTCAAAAAAAAAAGAATCAATGTATTGTATTGATTCTACCCTCCTTTACTTTTTTTATAGTAGGACTTTTCTACCTCCTAATGAAGGGGCTTTTTCTTCGATTTTTTTTTAAGAAAGATTTTTTTTGCTCGAATCTCTGTAAAAAATAAAAGAATCCACTAAACTTATCGAATTAACCTCTCATTGATGTATTGTTTCATCGAAATCGAATACAAATTACGATGTAATTTTCTTGTTCCTGAATGGGCCTCCTCAATTATTTTAGGTTTATGTTCTACTCCGGGTAAATATCTGCCCGATTTCAATTTGCACATATAGGACAAATGCTCCCAATACCACTTTTACTTTTTTCAATTAATTTCGTGCCTTTCTTACAACAAATACGCGATGTAGTCATAATATTATTTCATTGATTGGCAGTTTGAGATTGCCCATATGCTATCAAGTAATCACTTATGATACAAGTGGTAATCATACATATATTACCAATTGGGTATTTTCTGAACGGAGCCTGGATACTTCATTTTATTGGATTGGTCCAACCAAGCCAACCATAAATTTTGATAATTGATAATATTAATATTGATTTCGACCCCCTCAAAAATGGATCTAATTGCATTTCACGCTCCAAATTATTGATGGTTCAAACAATCTTTTTTGGGCGAAACAGAGGGTATCTCGATCGGGGGAGAGAACGGGGAAATCCCATATGACCCAATATGTCTGACAAGTCGCACTATACGTCAACCCAAATTGCATCTTCCTCTCCAGGACTCCGAAAAGGTACTTTTGGAACACCAATAGGCATCAACTGAAAGAAAGGGGGTTAAGTACTATATTTTACTTTGATGTGGAAACGTAATATTTTTATCCCTGGATATTACCAAATAGTAAGACAAAATAAATAAGGGAAAATTATTACAAATGGGTCGGGCTCTTCGAATGATGAACAAGTATCTATGCATTCGCTCATAGAAAATGGGACCAATCCCCCATTGCGTATTGGTACTTATCGGGTATAGAATAGATCTGCTTATCTTTGTTCCTATGAACATAATTGTTCCATTATTCCCAACGAAAGAAATGGAATTCAATATTCAATAATATGAACCCTTGTTCCAAAATAATCCACTGAAAGGGAGAGGTCCATAGCATAGTCTTTTCCACAATGCGATAAAGTTACATAGTGTCTATTTTTCTTTGATAAAGGGGTATTTCCATGGGTTTGCCTTGGTATCGTGTTCATACCGTCGTATTGAATGATCCCGGTCGGTTGATTTCTGTACATATAATGCATACAGCTCTCGTTGCTGGTTGGGCCGGTTCAATGGCTCTATACGAATTAGCCGTTTTTGATCCCTCTGACCCCGTTCTTGATCCAATGTGGAGACAGGGTATGTTCGTTATACCCTTCATGACTCGTTTAGGAATAACCAATTCGTGGGGCGGATGGAGTATCACAGGAGGGACTATAACGAATCCGGGTATTTGGAGTTACGAGGGTGTGGCCGGGGCACATATTGTGTTTTCTGGTTTGTGCTTCTTGGCGGCTATCTGGCATTGGGTATATTGGGATCTAGAAATATTCTGTGATGAACGTACAGGAAAACCTTCTTTGGATTTGCCCAAGATCTTTGGAATTCATTTATTTCTTTCAGGATTAGCTTGCTTTGGGTTTGGTGCATTTCATGTAACAGGCTTGTATGGTCCTGGAATATGGGTATCTGATCCTTATGGACTAACCGGAAAAGTCCAATCTGTAAATCCTGCGTGGGGGGTGGAGGGTTTTGATCCTTTTGTTCCGGGAGGAATAGCCTCTCATCATATTGCAGCAGGTACATTGGGCATATTAGCGGGCCTATTCCATCTTAGTGTCCGCCCCCCCCAACGCCTATACAAAGGATTACGTATGGGTAATATTGAAACTGTCCTTTCCAGTAGTATCGCTGCTGTCTTTTTTGCAGCTTTTGTTGTTGCTGGAACGATGTGGTATGGCTCCGCAACTACCCCAATCGAATTATTTGGTCCCACTCGTTATCAATGGGATCAAGGATACTTCCAGCAAGAAATATATCGAAGGGTTGGTGCCGGACTAGATGAAAATCAGAGTTTATCAGAAGCTTGGTCTAAAATTCCAGAAAAATTAGCTTTTTATGATTACATTGGCAATAATCCAGCAAAAGGAGGTTTATTTAGAGCGGGCTCGATGGACAATGGGGATGGAATAGCGGTTGGATGGTTAGGACATCCTATCTTTAGAGATAAAGAAGGGCGTGAGCTTTTTGTACGCCGTATGCCTACTTTTTTTGAAACATTTCCAGTAGTTTTGGTAGACGGAGACGGAATTGTAAGAGCCGATGTTCCCTTTAGAAGGGCGGAATCTAAGTATAGTGTCGAACAAGTAGGAGTAACTGTTGAGTTCTATGGCGGCGAACTCGATGGAGTCAGTTATAGTGATCCTGCTACTGTGAAAAAATATGCTAGACGTGCTCAATTGGGTGAAATTTTTGAATTAGATCGTGCTACTTTGAAATCGGATGGTGTTTTTCGTAGCAGCCCAAGGGGTTGGTTCACTTTTGGACATGCTTCGTTTGCTTTGCTCTTCTTTTTCGGACACATTTGGCATGGTGCTAGAACCTTGTTCAGAGATGTTTTTGCTGGTATTGACCCAGATTTGGATGCTCAAGTGGAATTTGGAGCATTCCAAAAACTTGGAGATCCAACTACAAAGAGACAAGTCGTCTGATACAATACTGCTCTTGTATCTTTTGCCTCTATTATATTTTTATTATTTAACTTTGACATAGAGTACTAGAGAAATGGTGATTTGAATCACCGCCCTTTCTTTGACTTTTGACTCTTGTCCTTTCTTAATCTGGGAGATGATCCCAAATGAACAGGTGTGGAAGCTATAATTGTAAACCACGATCAATTTATGGAAGCATTGGTTTATACATTCCTCTTAGTCTCGACTCTAGGAATAATTTTTTTCGCTATATTTTTTCGAGAGCCGCCTAAGGTTCCGACTAAAAAGGCGAAATGATTTTTCATTATCTTACATTATCTTTATCTAAATGGAAGTAAAGTAATGAGCCTCCCAATATGGGAGGCTCATTACGTTACTTCCATTTAGTCCCCGTGTTCCTCGAATGGATCTCGTAGTTGTTGAGAGGGTTGCCCAAAAGCGGTATATAAGGCGTACCCGGTAAAACTTACAAGTAAACCAGATATAAAGATGGCAACTAAGGTTGCTGTTTCCATTATTATCAAATTTCAAAACTATAACGGATCTATGATAAGATCCTTTATTTACAACGGAATAGTATACAAAGTCAACCGATCTCAACCAATGCAATAGGATTTATGGCTACACAAACCGTTGAGGATAGTTCTAGATCTGGTCCAAGACGAACTAATGCAGGGAGTTTATTGAAACCATTGAATTCAGAATACGGGAAAGTGGCTCCTGGGTGGGGAACTACCCCTTTGATGGGGGTCGCAATGGCTCTATTTGCGGTATTCCTATCTATTATTTTGGAGATTTATAATTCTTCCGTTTTACTAGATGGAATTTCAATGAATTAGGTCCATAAAAATCATGAAGTCCTGGCTTTTCAATCCAAAATGAATTACTTAGGACTCTCATTTCTAGTCTATTCTGGCAGTTCGACCGTGAAATTCTTTTGTTTCTGTATTTCCGGAATATGAGTGTGTGACTTGTTATAATTGATCCTATTGATAGTACAGAGAATGGGTCTGTCATCTTGAGAGAGATGAGTTCTGCTTCGTCGGATATTCATTTTTTTATCTGGAGCACGGAATATATGGAATAGATCGAGAAATATTTGAACTATGATTCATACCTACTATTTATACCTCGCGACTGGATTCAAAAAAATTTAAAAGATTGATTTTATCATTATAAATCAAAAGGGTTTTCTTCCTAAAAAATTGGGTTTCTGTTTATTTGTTTATTT